TAATGATGAAACTAAAAAAGAATACTTACCTAAAATATATGATCCTTTTTTGAGTGGGCTCTATCGTGGAAAAGTCAATTTTTTTTTTTCACCCTCAATCATAAATGAAATTTCCATAAAAAATTACATAGAGATGCTTTGGATAAATAAAATTTATCTTATCCTTCTTATTTCTAATTATCAAGAATTTGAACCAAAAATGGAGGATCGAATAAGAATTTTAAAATTTTTATTTGATGCAATTGCAACAAAAATGGGTTATTTCTTGAACTTAATTAATGAATTTGTTACAAAATCAAGTTTCAATTTAAAGAGACTCTTTCCAATAGTAATAGAAAAGTAATAGAAAAAAAATCACAAAGAAGAAAAAGAAGAAAAAATGGATGAAGAAATTAATAAAAAGATTAATACATAAAATAAATATAATAAGAGATAAAAAGAGATGCGACCACCTCCTACATATTTTATGCCTTCTCCTGCAAAGAAACTCGTAAAACCAACTCCATTGGTAATTCCATCAATTACTCGTCTATCAAAAAAAGAAGTTAATTCCGCCAATCTTCTTATGCCTTCTGTTAAAGATATTGCATAAAAAACATCTATGTAACCACGATTATAGGACCAATCATATATCACATTTATTATTTTGTCCCTAAGAATTCTCTTAGGACCTTTTTTAGCAACCAAATTAAGGAATTTCAAATTTTGTAAGGATGAATAAATCGGCTTATATAAAGAAGACGCTATAAATATCCCAAAAGAAGCTATACTGACTGAAAAAGTTGAATTTGTTACAAATTCATACCAATCTACAGACTTATTTTGATTTTGATGTAAAAGACTTAAAGACGGAATTAACAGTTTGGATAATATATCAAAATTCATTTCTTCTTGATTGAATTGATTGAAAGGTATTCCTATAGCTCCAATAAACAAGGTAAATAGTACCAAAACAAGCATCGGAAATAATATAGTATTATCCGATTCCTGGGGATAGGAAAAAATTCTTTTAGTACCAAAATGATTAATAGTAATAAAAGGACACGTCATCTTTCTTACAGTACCACCAGTTTGATATATTTTCTTCCAAAAAAAACAAAAAAAAGAAGCTCTTTCATTATTATTTTTATTATTTATTGTTAATAAAGGTAATAAACGCATTTTTTTTTTTAAGATTTTTGATCCCTGTTTACCCCATAAAGATATTGAATAGAATGCGCTGTTTTTTTTACCACTATAATTTTGAAAATAAATATTTAAATGCCCTTCAAAAGTAAGTAAATAAACCCGAAACATATAAAATGCAGTTAATCCTGCTGTGGAAAAAGCTATTATTGCGAAAATAGGTGAATACGACCAACTATCATTAAGAATTTCATCTTTGGACCAAAAACAGGCGAGAGGTGGAATACCACAAAGAGAAAGGGTTCCTAATAAAAAAGCAATTTTTGTAATTGGAACATGTTTTGTTAAACCACCCATAAGAACCATATTTTGACTCTTATCCGGAGAATAGCCAACAATAACTTCCATTGAATGAATAATGGATCCAGATCCTAAAAACAACAATGCTTTCGAATAAGCATGAGTAATCAAATGAAATAAAGCGGCTCGATAGGAGCCCATACCTAAAGCTAACATCGTATAACCCAATTGAGACATTGTAGAATAAGCTAAACCTCTCTTAATATCTTTTTGAGCAAAAGCTAAAGTGGCTCCTAATAGTACTGTTATTATACCTATCAAAGCTATTAGCTTCATTATGTAAGGTATAACTACGAAAAGAGGAAGAAGTCGAGCTACAAGAAAAATTCCCGCTGCTACCATGGTAGCAGCATGTATTAGAGCCGAAATAGGGGTAGGTCCTTCCATGGCATCCGGTAACCACACATGAAGGGGGAATTGCGCCGATTTAGCAATTGCACCGGAAAATAATAGGAAAGCGCACAAGGTAACAAATAAAAAATGAACCTCATTATCATTATTATAAATCAAGTTATTGAATATTTCAAACAAATCCTGAAATTCGAAACTGCCTGTTATCCAATAAAGACCTAAAATTCCTAATAATAAACCAAAATCGCCTACACGATTAGTTACGAATGCTTTTTGACAAGCATTGGACACAATAGGTCGTGTGAACCAAAAACCTATTAATAGGTAAGAGCACATTCCAACCAATTCCCAAAAGATATAAATTTGGATTAAATTCGAACTGGTAACTAATCCCAGCATTGAAGTATTGAAAAAACTCATATAAACAAAAAATCTCAAATAGCCTTGATCATGAGACATATAACTGTCACTATAAACAAGAACCAAAATTCCAACCGTAGTAATTAATATTAACAAAATAGAAGTAAGTGGGTCAATCAAGTACCCGAACTCTAAGGAAAAATCATTGTTGATGGTCCAAGACCATACATATTGATAAATGGAACTGCTATTTATTTGCTGAATAAACAGATCGATCGAAAAAACCATAACTATACTTAACAATAAAACACTGGGAAAAGCCCATATACGGTGAAGTTTTTTTGTTGACACCGGAAAAAGTAGCAGTCCCATTCCTATTAACATAGGGACTGGAAGTGTAACGAAAGATATAATCCATAAATATTGATATGTATGTTCCATAAAAAAAATCTTATTATTTTTAATAAAAAAAAAAATGAATTAAGTTTAACTTATTTTATAACTGTCTTGACAATTTTTATTTTTAATCACTATAGAAAATAGAACCTTTGATGCTTTCAATCCAATTATAAAGAATAAAGAAGTACCAGGTAGATAAAAATGTGTAAATTTTGACTGATCTAGTTTAGATCATATGTTTGGGCTGGATAATGTATCAAGGTATATACATTAAATTAGATAAGATTTTTCAATTTTAATTTTAAAGAATTAAAGAATTTTAAAGTCCGGGACAGAACTCGAAACTTTTTTCTTATATTATATGTCCATAAATCAATACCTAATGGGGTTGCTAAACCTTAACACAAATTTTCTACCTAACGAAACCCTAAGGATTAATACAATAAAATAGTTTAAGAAATCCCTTGAATGGAATGTTGAAATTGAAAAAATGAAAAAAAAAAATCATTTTTTTTCATTAATTTTAATGTTTCTAAAAAAATATTACATTGAATTAACTCCTTCAAGCTCGCCGATTGAATAAAAAAAGGTTATTATAATTTTGAGCAAGCCGCCATGGTGAAATCGGTAGACACGCTGCTCTTAGGAAGCAGTGCTAGAGCATCTCGGTTCGAGTCCGAGTGGCGGCATAACATTTTTAAATTATCTATTTTTAAATTATCTAATTATTAAAAGGATAGAATAAATCCTATAATGAATTCAATTCTGTATGTAGAATTATGGATAATTAAAGTATTCCCCCCTTTTTTTTATGATATTTTTGACTTTAGAACATATATTAACTCATATATCTTTTTCGGTCGTTTCAATTGTAATTATAATTCATTTTCTAACCTTATTAGTCAATGAATTCGTGGGACTCTATGATTCGTCAGAAAAAGGCATGTTAACTACTTTTTTCTGCCTAACAGGATTACTAATTACTCGTTGGATTTATTCGGGACATTTACCAATAAGTGATTTATACGAATCATTAATATTTCTTTCATGGATTTTCTCTATTATTCATATGGTTCCATATTTTAAAAAACATAAAAATTATTTAAGCACAATAACCGCACCAAGTACTTTTTTTACCCAAGGCTTTGCTACTTGGGGTCTTTTAACCGACATGCATCAATCTAAAATCTTAGTACCTGCTCTCCAATCCCAGTGGTTAATAATGCACGTAAGTATGATGGTATCGGGCTATGCAGCTCTTTTATGTGGATCATTATTGTCAGCAGCACTTCTAGTAATTACATTTCGAAAAGTCATAAGAATTGTTGGTAAAAACAATAATTTATTAAATGATTCATTTCCCGTTGATGAGATCCAATACATGATGGAAAAAAAAAGTATTTTAAAAAATACTTTTTTTCCTTCTTCTAGGAATTATTACAGGTTTCAATTGATTCAACAATTAGATCATTGGGGTTTTCGTATTCTTAGTATAGGGTTTCTTTTTTTAACCATAGGTATTCTTTCAGGAGCAGTCTGGGCTAATGAAGCATGGGGATCATATTGGAATTGGGACCCAAAAGAAACTTGGGCATTTATTACTTGGACCATATTCGCGATTTATTTCCATACTCGAACAAATAAGAATTTGGAAGGTTTAAATTCTGCAATTGTCGCTTCTATCGGTTTTCTTATAATTTGGATATGCTATTTTGGGGTTAATTTATTAGGAATAGGACTACATAGTTATGGTTCATTTACATTAATATCTAATTGAATTGAAGAAAGAGTTTGACAAATATAACCATAGGACAGTTTAACATATATATAAGAAGCTTCAGGGAAGTCGTTGAGAACCTTTTGAATCACTCAAGTAATGGAGTGATTCAAAAGGTTCTCGCAAATGCTAAACATATCTGATTACAATTCCGTTTTTTTTTTTTATTTTATAATAACTAATAACTAATAACTACCTATAAAATTATAATAATTACCTATAAAAAAAATTAGCTATAAAAATAATTAGATAGAATAGCTTCGACCTTGTCAACTGATAATGAGAAAACGAAATCCGGATAAATACCAATACTGATTACAGGCAGAAGGATAGCAATCGAAACAAATAATTCTCGTGGTCCAGAATCAAAAAAATAAGAATTTCTGGCATTAAACAGCTTGTATCCATAGAACATCTGGCGTAACATAGATAATAAATAAATAGGAGTCAATATCGTTCCAACTGCCGTTACAAAAGTAATTAGTATTTTTGGCATTAAAAAATATTTTTTGGCAGTAATTATTCCAAAAAATACTACCAATTCCGCAAAAAAACCGCTCATGCCCGGTAATGCAAGAGAAGCTAATGATAAGATACTGAACATCATGAATATTTTTGGCATTAGGGTAGCCATTCCGCCCATTTCGTCAAGATAAACAAGACGTATTCTATCATAACTTGTTCCTGACAAGAAAAAAAGCGCAGCGCCGATAAATCCATGAGATATTATTTGTAAAATGGCCCCGTTGAGTCCCATATCGCTTATAGAGCAAATTCCTATAATTGTAAAACCCATATGAGATACAGAAGAATAGGCTATTCTTTTTTTTAAATTTTTTTGACCAGAAGATGTTGAAGCTGCATAGATTATTTGTATTGCGCCTACTATTATCAACCAAGAAGAAAATATAGAATGGGCGTGGGATAATAATTCCATATTTATTCGAACCAATCCATATGCTCCCATTTTTAATAAGATTCCGGCTAAAAGCATACAAGTACTGTAATGTGCTTCTCCATGGGTGTCTGGTAACCATGTATGTAAGGGTATAATCGGTGATTTGACAGCAAAAGCAATAAGAAATCCAATATAGAATAGTATTTCCAAGGTCACAGGATATGATTGATTAGCTGATGTTTCAAAATTGAATGTTGGTTCATTGGAAGCATAGAAAGCGATACCTAAGGCCCCCATTAATAAAAAAACAGAACTTCCTGCAGTATACAAAATAAATTTTGTAGCTGAATACAGACGTTGCTTTCCCCCCCACATAGCTAGAAGTAGATAAACAGGAATTAATTCTAACTCCCACATAATGAAAAAAAGTAAAAGATTTTGAGAAGAAAATAATCCTATTTGACCACTATACATTGCTAACATCAAAAAATGAAATAATCGGGAATCCCGAGTAATTGGCCGAGCCGCTAAAGTAGCTAAAGTGGTGATAAATCCGGTCAGTAAAATAGGTCCTAGAGAAAGTCCATCTATTCCTAATCTCCAGTAAAAATCAAAAAAATTAATCCATTTATAAGACTCCGTCAATTGGATTAAGGGATCGTCCAATTGGAAATAATAAGAGAATGCATAGGTCATTAAAAGGAGTTCTATTACACATATAAATATAGTATACCACCTAATTACCTTATTTCCTCTATGAGGGAAAACGAAAATCAAGAAACCCGCGGATATTGGTAAACCTACAAATATTGTTAACCAAGGAAAAGAATTCGTGGTAAAGACAAGATACATTTGGACAAGAAAAACCCGTACTCGAAAAAAAAAAATAATAATAAAAAAAAATAGATTAGGTTTTCGAGTACGGGTTTTTGTCGGTAAACAAAAAATCAAATGTATTCAAGTGGTTTTTTCTGGAAAGTATTAATAAGCTAGACCCATGCTTCGAGTTGTTTCATGCCATAGATAAACTCGAACACTCAAGAAATCTGTTGGACAGGCGGATTCGCATCTCTTACAGCCAACACAGTCTTCTGTTCTTGGAGCAGAAGCAATTTGCTTAGCTTTACACCCGTCCCAAGGTATCATTTCTAATACATCCGTGGGGCAGGCCCGGACACATTGAGTACACCCTATACATGTATCATAGATTTTTACTGAATGTGACATTGGATCTATAATTTTTTTTTTACGTCATAAATTTTCGATCTAGTAAATTTTTAAATGAATCATATATTTAGACACCAGATGAATCAATGATTTATCATAATTTGTCTATTCAATTTCGGATCGACTCATGAGATAGAACCAAGATACTTTAATTTCTTACGTTTTCGTAAACATTATCAGATACGCTATGTATTATAGATGTCAATTCAAATTAATGAATCTAAATATTTTATATGATTAATACTACTTATTCAACAAATTCAATTGATTAATACGGATTGATTTTCTGTTACGATAAATTGACGAAACTATAGCCGGCCCGATAGCTGCTTCAGCGGCTGCGATAGATATAACAAAAATTGAAAAAATATTTCCTTTTAATTGTCGACTATCAAAAAAATCAGAAAATGTTACCAAATTTATATTGACGGCATTCAATATAAGTTCAAGACACATAAGGGCTCTAACCATATTTCGACTCGTGATCAATCCATAGATACCGATAGAAAATAAATAAGCACTCAAACCAAGCACATATTCGAGCATCATCGCCCAACTCCTTATCGATTTCGATTTATTTCAATATGAACAATGAACAACAATTTAACATCAACAGATTAGATTGACTAGAATAAGAATATCACAAGTACAAAACAAAAAAATGGATTGGAATATAGATCGAATAAAAGAATTTATATATGAATAATCTTAAAATAAATGTGATAACATAGAATAAAGTCTGATTTGGATTGCGATTGCCAATTTAAAAGATTTATTACTGACGAGCCGTGGCAATCGCACCTATCAAAGCAACTAAAAGAATTATTGAAATAAATTCAAATGGAAGAAAAAAATCTGTTGATAAATGAATTCCAATTTGTTGACCATTACTTACCAAATCTTGCTCTATAATCTGGTTTGCTCTTGTAGTCCAAATAATCCCATACCATGTTGTATTTGAAATAATAGTAATTAGTAAAACAAAAAGACTTGTACAAATTAGAGAAGTAAGACCATTCCCAACAGTCCAAAGATTGAAATCTTTGTAATATTCTGAACCATTCATGAACATCACAGCAAATAAAATTAAAACATTTATAGCTCCCACATAAATAAGGAGCTGCGCCGCAGCTACAAAATGAGAGTTTGATAAAATATAGAATAAGGATATACAAACAAGAACCAATCCTAATGAAAAGGCAGAAAAAATTGGATTGGTAAGTAATACCACTCCTAGACCTCCTAATATAAGACCTAATCCTAGAAAGACTAAAAGAAAATCATGTATTGGTCCAGGTAAATTCATTGTACGTAAAATAAAAGATAAAAAAATCAAATTCTTTTTTTTTCATGACTTTATTGACCCGACCAGGAAAAACTTATTTAGAATGGGTTCCTAATTGAATTAAATCCTAAAAGATTAAAATTACTGTAGTACCGCTATCGGACTAATCTCATTCTTTCTCGAAAAAATAAAAATTGACACTTTAATTTTTATTTCTATTTCGAAATAGAAATAATTATGGATAGAATTATGACTATATTAATAGATTTTCAATCCAAATTAAGCTGCGCTGCAATTCTTACCAATCAATCAAATCCAATCGCTAGTTGGGATTTGTAGCTTTTGTAGTTATTGACCAAACAAAATGAAAAAAAAAAAATATATATTTCAGACTTTTAGATCAAACCTAGATCTTTGTTTAATGATTAAAAATGACTCTTCAATCAATCTTTAATCAAAGGGGGTTTGCCCATTTTGATTAAAGATTGAGGTGAATTCAAAATTGTTCGAATTGTATAATCGTCAATTACTGACATTGGTAAACGACCTAAAGCAATTTGGTTATAATTCAATTCGTGACGATTATAGGTAGAAAGTTCATATTCTTCAGTCATTGATAAACAATTAGTTGGACAATACTCAACACAGTTGCCACAAAATATACAGATTCCGAAATCAATACTGTAATTAAGCAATCGTTTCTTTCGAATATTAGTTTCCAATTCCCAATCAACAACAGGTAAATCTATAGGACATACACGAACACATACTTCACAAGCAATGCATTTATCAAATTCAAAATGGATTCGACCGCGGAAACGCTCCGATGTGATTAATTTTTCATAAGGATATTGAATAGTTACAGGTAAACGATTTACGTGGGATAAGGTAGTCATGAAACTTTGACCAATGTACCTTGCAGCCCGTACGGTTTGTTGACCATAATTCATGAACCCAGTTACCATAGGGAACATATCGTGAATCTCTATGAATAATTTTATATTTGTTTCTTTATCTTGTTTGAGACAAACTATAAATATAGAAAAGAATTACTTTATAGTGAAAAGAGTTGGGAAGAGGTTGTTAATAATAGATTGCCAAGAGAAATAGGTAAAAGAAATTTCCATCCAAGATTTAATAGTTGGTCCATTCTTAGTCTAGGTAAAGTCCATCTTGTTGTGATAGGAATGAACAAGAACAAATAAGTTTTAACCAATGTAATAAGAATACCCATTGTTGTTCCAAAGACTCTACCTACTTTATTTATTTCAAAATCAAAAAACTCCGGAACGGATATGTACGGAATAGAGATATTCCAACCGCCCAAGTAAAGAACTGCTACAAATAATGAAGAGACTAATAAGTTTAGATAGGAAGCAACATAAAATAAACCAAATTTGATACCCGAATATTCGGTTTGATAACCTGCTACTAATTCTTCTTCTGCTTCTGGTAAATCAAAAGGTAATCTCTCACATTCTGCTAGGGAAGAAATGAAAAAAATGATAAATCCTATAGGTTGACGCCACAAATTCCATCCCCCAAAACCATATTTTGATTGTGCCTCAACTATATCAACTGTACTTGAACTGTTAGATAATCATAGTCGGTGATGACATCACTGTTCCCATCGCTATTACAGAACCATACATGAGATTTTCACCTCATATGGCTCCTCGAAGGCCATAAATAAATCTAAGGGCCAGATCATATTATTTATCTCGATATATTTGTAGGATAAATAGGATCCAAATCTATCGGATGCCCCCCCAATTCCAAAATTTGACCAATGTAATTCTGTCTGTTATAATACTAAAATAAAGTACTTCTGAATTGATCTCATCTTTTAAGAATTTCAATTTTTCTTTCTTGAGCAATAACTTAAATCTTTCAATAAAATACTTCTTGTACAAATACCAATAAATATTTTAACCTATCATTTTCGATTACGAAAAATAATTAGACAGTCCATTATTTCATGAATTATGACACGAATTCGATTTCTATGAATATCGATATAGGAAAGAAAGAAGAAAAAGGATCTCTTTTTTTTCTTTTTCTATTGTAATTCTATTCTTTTTTTTTTGTTCCTATTCTTCCTTCTGAAAAAAAAAAAGGTAAAGGATTAGTTCGTTCCTGATAGTCATTTGTTTAATTGGTGGATAGGAGCGTACTCTGGATCGGAATCATGGGGAGTACTGCCTGATCATTTCTACTAATTTAAAGCCCCAATTAATATTCTTTTATTTTGGATAATTCTATTACTAATCTTTTATGTATCTTGGTGTTCCTAACCATCCACTCATTTTTATTTTTACTCAACTGCTCGGTAGCATTACAGTAATATATATATATATAAATGATAGTAAAATGCTCGGTAGCATTACAGTAATATATATATATATAAATGATAGTAAAAACTCACTAAGGTTGATTCTTTGAGCCCGCTTTCAAGCCAGGATGACTAATCAACCAATTTTGGGACAAATGATCTCATCTTCTTATGTTTATTTCTGCTTTACTGTTGTACATAAGAAATGAGTCTCGATTTTTTTTACTGCAAATTTAAAAGCTGTTTTCTTTCACTCATATAACTATCTAATTTAGTTCATCAATTCAAATGATGAATAAAAAAATAAAGATATATATTCAATAAATTTCACCTTCTTCCTAATAAAGAAAAAGGGAATAGGGAAAAATTTATGTTTCAACGAATCGCACGTAGAGATATGGATAATACACAGAGAGTTAATGGTATTTCATAACTAATCGATTGAGCGGCAGCTCGTAGACCACCTAAAAAGGAATATTTATTATTTGATCCATATCCTGACATAAGAAGTCCAATGGGAGCAATACTTGAAATGGCAATCCATAAAAAGACGCCGATATTTAGATCCGCTAAAACAAAGTGATAGCCAAAAGGAATTACTGAATAGCTTAATAGAGTTGATATGACTGCTATGGATGGTCCGATACTGAATAAACGAGTATCTCCTCTAGATGGAAAAAGATTTTCTTTGAAAAGTAGTTTTGTTCCATCCGCTAGAGCTTGAAGAACTCCAAAAGGACCGGCATACTCAGGTCCAATACGTTGTTGTATCCCTGCAGAAATTTCTCTTTCTAACCACACAATTACTAGTATGCCTATCGTGATTCCCAATACAAGAGTCAAAATAGGGACAAGCATCCATATAATTCCATAGACCTCGTTTAAGGATTTCAATCTGGAAAAAGAATTGATAGCTTGTACTGTTGTTGTATCAATTATCATTTCAACGATCAACTTCCCCCATAATAATATCTATGCTACCTAGTATTGTCATAATATCAGCCAATTTCATTCTTTTAATTAATTGAGGAAGAATTTGCAAATTGATAAAACCCGGCGGGCGAATTTTCCATCTCCAAGGAAAACTACTTTGATCCCCTATTAGAAAAATTCCCAACTCTCCCTTTGGTGCTTCAACTCGAACATAAAGTTCTTGTTTCGGCAATTCAAAGGCGGGAGAAGTTTTTTTACTAATAAATCGATATTCAAAATCATTCCATTCTCGATTCCTTTCTCTATCAAAACTTCGAGTTTCTAAATTTTCATAAGGCCCCCCTGGAATCCCTTCCAAAGCCTGTTGAATAATTTTTACGGATTCCGTCATTTCACCAATTCGGACTAAATAACGAGCTAACGAATCCCCTTCTTTTTGCCACTGGACTCCCCAATCAAATTCGTCATAACACTCATAATGATCAACTTTACGAAGATCCCATCGTACTCCGGAAGCTCGTAGCATTGGTCCTGATAAACCCCAATTTATTGCTTCCTCTGCACTAACAATACCTATTCCTTCAACGCGTTCTAAAAAAATAGGATTTCGCGTAATAAGTTTTTGATATTCAGCAACTCCTGTTAAAAAATAATCGCAGAAATCCAAACATTTATCTAGCCAGCCATGAGGTAGATCAGCTGCTACTCCTCCGATACGAAAATAATTATGCATCATTCTCATACCAGTGGCAGCTTCGAATAAATCATATATTAACTCTCTTTCTCTAAAAATATAGAAGAAAGGGGTCTGCCCACCAATATCTGCCATAAAAGGGCCAAGCCATAAGAGATGAGAAGCTATACGACTCAACTCCAACATAATTACTCTGATATAGCTAGCTCTTTTAGGTACTTGAATATTTCCCAACTGTTCCGGTCCATTTATTGTTATCGCTTCTGTAAACATAGTAGCTAAATAATCCCAACGTGTTACATAAGGCAAATATTGTATAATTGTTCGGTTTTCCGCAATTTTTTCCATCCCTCTGTGTAAATAACCTAATATTGGTTCGCAGTCAATAACATCTTCACCGTCTAGACTAAGGATGAGTCGAAGAACGCCATGCATTGATGGGTGGTGGGGACCCATATTGACTATCATAAAGTCCTTTCTTGTAGCTGGTACATTCATAGGGGGTTCCTCGATTTCTTTTTCCATGAATTACTGAAAACGAAAAGAAGTTCATCAAAATTCAAGTTTAAGATCTAATAAATCAAATAATAAAAAAAAAGACTCTTCAAATTAACGAGTTTTTGATTCCCGAATGTTCAACTGGCTAATTAATTCTTTATAACGTACTCCATTTTTCTTTGCCAAATAAGACAGTAGTCGTTGGCGTTTTCCTAGAATTTTCCGTAAACCTCTTTGAGATAAATAGTCTTTTCTATGTAATTCCAAATGTGAAGTAAGTCTTCGTATCTTATTAGTAAAACTTACTATTTGAAATTCAACGGATCCCTTGTTTTCTTTTTTGTCTTCTTGTGAAATAATTGAAATGAATGAACTTTTTACCATAAAATGAAATCCCCCTCCTCCCGCCTTTTTAAGATAGTTTTATTGATCAGTAATAATAAATAATGGAATATTAAATAAGAATGTCAGTTTGTTTGAATTTGGTATACACAATAATCTTCAATTCGTTAGGAATTCCTAATTTTGTCAACATTAATCAATCCGATTTTTTTTTATTCGGCTAGAAATCCATAAAGAATGGTATATTTCTTCCCTTACAAAAGAAAAAAAAAATTATATCTATATCTAAAAATTTAAAACGAAAAATTGGATTGATTAATTTTTAGATCAAATTGATACATGATTGAATTCCATGTATCAGAATGGAATATGGGATGTAAAACAATGTATATGGACCTCTCCTTGTTTTCATATATTTCATATACTAGACTAGATATGCTATGGGATATATATGACAAATGGACCTTTACCGAATTTTTAATCGTGGACATATATGTATCCTTATCATACTAAACCGACTAGCATTATTGGTATCAAACCAATAGCGATTTATACAAGCTAAATCTTCTAATCGATAATTGGGCCAAAGAAAAAGTTTTAATTTAATTAGTTTATTTTTATCTCTATCAAAATGTTTGCTTTTATCTATAATGTGAGCGTGGTTTTTTATGTTATTATTATTGATAATTTCTGTATTTATATCATTTCCATTTTTTGAATTGAAAGAAATTAGAATTCTCAATTCTCTACGATGTTTAGAGGATAAAAGATTTTCGGGAACAGGTAAATCATAATTATTTTTGTCTTTATTTCTAGTTAAACTTTGATTTATTACAATAGATTCGGTAAAATTCTTTTTATCAATATAGTTTTTTTTTCTGTATCTTTGATTAATTTGTTGTTTTCTCTTATGAACCAATAAAATATTTATGGTTTGATACATAATAAATTTTCCATCATTTTTTACCGACAGACGGGTTGATTCGATAATCAATATTCCCTTTTTCATCAATTCTGTAAGAGTTAAATCTTTCTGAATCATTAGAATATCTAGACTCAGTTCTCCCCTTTGAATAGAGGATATAATAATTTCTCGTGGATTTGTCAATCTAAGCAGAAGACAATATATTTTTATATTATTGATTATTTTTTGATTTAAAGAATCATCCCATCTTAATTGAAAGCATAAATACCTTTTTAGCAAGAAATCAAGTTCTGCTTCCGTATTACTTTTGTATTGCTTTTTCTTTCTACGCTCTTTCCTGTCTGATCTTACATAATCTTCTTCAACATCTTTTTCTTGGTTTACTAGAACTGATTCAAGATCTACTTGATCCTCAGACTCTTTTTCTTCATGATTTTGATTCTTTAATTGAATGGATTTTGTTTCATTCGATGATATAGATATAAAAGGATCGTTATTTTTCTTTTTGTTGATTTTTTTATTTTCACTAACATTTTTAGTTCCATTAAAATTTAAAAAAAGTAATTTGATTGGTATCACCCATGATTTTATCTTATATGCGTTGCAAAGTATCACAAATTTTGGAAAGAACCAAAATTCTAAATTTGATGTGGGACGATCTAGTATTTCTTCATTCATTCCCATCCAATCAAAAAGGTTTTTTTTTTGTTTGGTTCCGGTATCGATCCAGGATTCAATATCGACTTTCTTTCTAAGACCAAAATGGAGAATTCTCCAATCCAAATATTTTCTATGCGAGCTTTTTTCCGTATCGATAATATCATCTTCTGTTAGATGCTTATTGACAGGGATACCTCCCGACATATCAAATAATTTCCTTTTATCTATTTTGTAATTATAAAAAAGCTCTTGCTTATTATTTAATTGGAATGGTAATTCATAAATAGATGAGTCTTTTTTATCTTCATAATTAATGGATTTATATAATAAAATATTATATCTATAGTATTTTTTAAAATTATCTTTTTGGTTCGATAATGAATCTACTTCAAAATTATTTTGTTTTTCATAATGAATTAATTGGTCTTTGTCATATAAATTCCATTTATTTAAATCTTTATTTTGAATCATATGCTGTTGATTCATTCTATTTCGCCATTTTTGCGATATTAAGCTAGACCATCTGATCTGAGATAAATCGTATTTATATTGATAAGTACTTCTTACCCAGTTTTTCCATTCATTCATTACAGAATTTCTAAAATTTGTATCTTTTAATTTGAACTGAAATCTTCCTTGGACTCCAAAATAATCTTTTATTTCATTCTTAAGAAAAAGAGATGTTCCATGATATTGAAAGACAGATCTTAACTTATATAGGTTAATAACTTGGACTTGTGATAATTTGTAAAATACATATGCTTGTGACAAGGAGGTTATGTTATAAAAAATCTTCGAGTTCTTATTAAAATTACTATAATTTAATGCCTTTTTTATAATCGAGATAAAGTGAATTAGTGTATTTTGATTTGTTTTATCAATTCTTTTGTGATTTTCTTTTTTATTATACATATAAATGTATTTATTAATCATTTTTCTTGGTGATTCAAGAAAAAACTGTACATTGATCCTCGGAATATTAATAATAGCTAGAAGGATATCTATATATATCTTTTCAATCAAAATTTTGATAAAAAAATATGATTTACGGACTAATTGAGCATTGTTTCTTTTTAATATCTGTAAAATATTTTTTGATGATTTTAATTTTAATCTTTTAGCATTATAACTTAGTTTGTTAGGACTAATATTTCTTTCTGAGATTAGAAATCGTTTTTTCTTTTCTTTTGTAATTTTTTCTATTTGATTTCTTATTGTCTTTGTTCTGGCATTCAGATCTTTCATTTTTTTTTCTGTCAGTGAATAGTTTATCCAATCCATAGATCGAATTGAAGTGGAAAATTTATGAATAGTCCGATTATTGATTGGTGAATTTTTTTCGTTTTTAGTTTCATTTAATTCATATACTTCTCTAAATCCAAATAATAGAATTGGATTTCTTTTTGATTTTGAAAATTTATTTATTATTTCTTTTAGAAATAGAATACCTTTGATGAACCAGTTTTTTGTTTCTTTCGGTAAATGTAGAAATAGTTTTCTTTTTTCTTTTAAAATTGTTAGAGTTAGAAAACCATTTTTTTTCAACTTTCTAATTTTTTTTTTTAGTTTTTTAAAAATAGGTTCAAAAAGTGAAAGCTCTTTTCGGGGAGAACCAAAAGGAAGTTCAGCTTCCATTCCCCAAACTGTTAAAAAACAAAAATCATTTTTTTGTCTTTTCTTTTTTATTGGATCTTTAGAAAGGAATTTAAACTTAGATCTGTGCCAAGGTTGTAGTCGAAAAGGAAATAGGATCTTTATTTGAATACCGTCTGTTAACCAGTTTTTCGGAAATTCTGTTTCTGATAATTGAACTCCATTATAGGTGCATTTAACATGCATTTCTCTATTCCAATCCTTTAAATCCTCGGACCATTCAGGAATTTGAAATAATAGCATACGAATGATATTTTTAGCTATTATTAATGAAGGCAATAGAATATATTTTCGAAGAATCGATTGAATTACTAAAACACAACCTCTTATTGCTTGAGCAAAAATAATGCTATCCCAGGTTTCGGCTATTTCTATACGGACTTTTTCTTCTCTTTTGTCTTCTTCTCGTCTGTTTTTGATCTCTTCTTTTTCTTTTTTGTCACTTTCTTTTGTTTTTTCTTCTGTATAAGTAGAAGTAGAATCTGAAATTGTGAATTCTGCGTTTTTACACATCCAATTTATAAACATTATTTTCATCAGCTCAGAAGTATCAAAAGCAAAAAAAAGAAATTTGTCTATTCTGTCTAAAAAAAGGGGAGAATGCAAATTTGCTTGAAACAGTTTCAAAATAGCTATTTTGCGCCTTTGTGTTCGCATGGAGCCCTTTATTATATCTCGACGAAAGTCCGATTGTTGTGAATAACGTATCAAAGCCACTTCGCCTGTTTGATCAAAATTAGTTGTATCTTTAGTTTTGGAATTATTATAAGTATTAGAATCAGGATTCTCTTGATTATCAGTAAAAATTACTACACGTTTGGCTTTTCGTGAACGAATCTCATGATCCTCTGCCGCGTTCTCTTCATTTTCACCCTCTTGTTGTTCCAAATCGTCGATTAATTTGTATGACCATCGAGGAATTTGTTTACTTATTTCTTTTTTTATTTCTGTAGATTTTTTTACAATTTTTTTATTCTTTGAATCCACTACAATTGCATCAAATAAAAATTTTAAAATTCTTATTCGATCCTCCATTTTTGGTTCAAATTCTTGATAATTAGAAATAAGAAGGATAAGATAAATTTTATTTATCCAAAGCATCTCTATGTAATTTTTTATGGAAATTTCATTTATGATTGAGGGTGAAAAAAAAAAATTGACTTTTCCACGATAGAGCCCACTCAAAAAAGGATCATATATTTTAGGTAAGTATTCTTTTTTAGTTTCATCATTACACAATCTAGTCTTTTTTTCGAGTATATTCAGAACACGAAACCCCTTATCTAGAACTTCTACTCTATTTATAAACTCGTTACTTAGGTTTTTCTTTTTTTGTTCATTGTTATAATTCCAATGATTATACAATTCATCAGAGGAGAGTTTTTCTGTTGTGAACAGAGACATCTTTCTTTGTATCATTTCCAAAAAAGTTGACAAACTGGGTGGATACGTAAAGGATATTCTTTCTTTTCCATCACTTCGACATGTAGAAAAAAAATATTGTGACATTTCCTTTCTTACAGCATTCTTAAATTGATCGTTTTTTATATATCGAAATGGACGATTCCAGCGTTTATAGTCGAAAAGAATAGTTACACGAGGTTTTTCAAACCATACGAGATCTTTATCTTTTTTATCTAAAAAGATTTCTAACTTCGAATTTTCTTGATTCCCATCTAAA